GCTAGCGTAGCTTAATTAAAGCATAACACTGAAGATGTTAAGATGGGCCCTAGAAAGCCCCGCCCGCACAAAGGCTTGGTCCTGACTTTACTATCAACTTTAGCCAAATTTACACATGCAAGTATCCGCCCCCCTGTGAGAATGCCCTACAGCTCCCTGCCCGGGAGCAAGGAGCTGGTATCAGGCACACATCTGTAAGCCCATGACACCTTGCTTAGCCACACCCTCAAGGGAACTCAGCAGTGATAAACATTAAGCCATAAGTGAAAACTTGACTTAGTTAAAGCTAAGAGGGCCGGTAAAACTCGTGCCAGCCACCGCGGCTATACGAGAGACCCAAGTTGATACCATTCGGCGTAAAGAGTGGTTATGGAAAATAGAGACTAAAGCCGCACACCTTCAAAGCTGTTATACGCATCCGAAGGCTAGAAGATCAACCACGAAGGTAGCTTTACAACCCCTGACCCCACGAAAGCTCTGGCACAAACTGGGATTAGATACCCCACTATGCCTAGCCCTAAACCTTGGTAATATATCACATACCCTACCCGCCTGGGAACTACGAGCACCAGCTTAAAACCCAAAGGACTTGGCGGTGCTTTAGACCCCCCTAGAGGAGCCTGTTCTAGAACCGATAACCCCCGTTCAACCTCACCCTTCCTTGTTTATCCCGCCTATATACCGCCGTCGTCAGCTTACCCTGTGAAGGCCTAAAAGTAAGCACAACTGGCACAACCCAAAACGTCAGGTCGAGGTGTAGCGCATGGAGGGGGAAGAAATGGGCTACATTCCCTATATTAGGGAACACGAACGGCGCACTGAAACACGCGCCTGAAGGAGGATTTAGTAGTAAGCGGAAAATAGCGTGTTCCGCTGAAATCGGCCCTGAAGCGCGCACACACCGCCCGTCACTCTCCCCAAGCCTATCACTTTAAATAATTAAAAACCCAAAAATCGCGGAGGGGAGGCAAGTCGTAACATGGTAAGGGTACCGGAAGGTGCACTTGGTAATATCAGAGTGTAGTTAAAATAGAATAACACTTCCCTTACACTGAAGAGACACCCGTGCAAATCGGATCACCCTGACGCCCAACAGCTAGCCCACAAACACAACAACAACCAACCATTATTTATAACCCCAAATGCACGAGTGTTTTAATTAAACAAACCATTTTTCCCCTTTAGTATGGGCGACAGAAAAAGGACTTAGGAGCAATAGAGAAAGTACCGCAAGGGATCGCTGAAAGAGAAATGAAACAACCCAGTGAAGCTAAGTAAAGCAGAGATTTATTCTCGTACCTTTTGCATCATGATTTAGCCAGCGTGACCCAAGCAAAGAGTGCTTTAGTTTGACACCCCGAAACTAGGGGAGCTACTCCAAGACAGCCTATTTATAGGGCGAACCCGTCTCTGTGGCAAAAGAGTGGAATGAGCTTTGAGTAGAGGTGATAAACCTACCGAACCTAGTTATAGCTGGTTGCCCGTGAAATGGATAGAAGTTCAGCCTCTCAGATTCTTTATTCACCTCAGTATTACCCCACCTGATACCACAAGAAACTGTGAGAGTTATTCAAAGGGGGTACAGCCCCTTTGAAACAAGATACAACTTTTCCGGGAGGAAAAAGATCATAATTAAATAAAGGTAAGTATTTGGGTGGGCCTAAAAGCAGCCATCCCAGTAGAAAGCGTTATAGCTCAAATACATCACTACCCCTCTCTATCCTGATCGTTAATTCTTACTCCCCCCTTCCCTACCGGGCCATCCCATGCAGACATGGGAGGGACCCTGCTAATATGAGTAATAAGAGAGCCAAGCCTCTCTCCTTGCACACATGTAATTCGGAACGAACCCGCACCGAGCATTAACGACCCCAAACGAAGAGGGACCTGAACAACAACCCAAACAACCAGAAAAAAATTCAAACATAAACCGTTAACCCTACACAGGTGTGCACCTCAGGAAAGACTAAAAGAAAGAGAAGGAACTCGGCAAACAAATCAAGCCTCGCCTGTTTACCAAAAACATCGCCTCTTGCAAAGCTAAAGAATAAGAGGTCCCGCCTGCCCTGTGACTATTAGTTTAACGGCCGCGGTATTTTGACCGTGCAAAGGTAGCGCAATCACTTGTCTTTTAAATGAAGACCTGTATGAATGGCACAACGAGGGCTTAACTGTCTCCTCTTTCAAGTCAATGAAATTGATCTCCCCGTGCAGAAGCGGGGATATAAACATAAGACGAGAAGACCCTATGGAGCTTTAGACACCAAAGAAGATCCTGTCAAGTAACCCCTTACAAGGGCCTGAACTAATGGAATCCTTCCCTAATGTCTTTGGTTGGGGCGACCGCGGGGAAACAAAAAACCCCCACGTGGAAAGGGAGCACCCCCTCCTACAACTAAGAGCCGCAGCTCTAATTAACAGAATATCTGACCAATAAGATCCGGCAATGCCGATCAACGGACCGAGTTACCCTAGGGATAACAGCGCAATCCCCTTTTAGAGCCCATATCGACAAGGGGGTTTACGACCTCGATGTTGGATCAGGACATCCTAATGGTGCAGCCGCTATTAAGGGTCCGTTTGTTCAACGGTTAAAGTCCTACGTGATCTGAGTTCAGACCGGAGTAATCCAGGTCAGTTTCTATCTATGGTGTGCTCTTTTCTAGTACGAAAGGACCGAAAAGAAGAGGCCCCTGCTCTAAGCAAGCCTCACCCCCACCTAGTGAAGACAACTAAAGTAGGCAAGAGGGCATACCCCCCATGCCTGAGAGAACGGCATGTTGGGGTGGCAGAGCCCGGTGAATGCAAAAGACCTAAGCCCTTTTTACAGAGGTTCAAGTCCTCTCCTTAACTATGATTTCAGTCCTTATTACCCACGTTCTTAACCCCTTGGCCTTCATTGTCCCCGTCCTCTTAGCCGTCGCCTTCCTCACGCTTCTAGAACGCAAGGTACTAGGGTATATACAACTACGAAAGGGTCCAAATATTGTAGGACCTTACGGACTGTTACAGCCTATCGCCGATGGTGTGAAGCTCTTTATTAAAGAGCCCGTTCGCCCCTCCACTTCCTCTCCCGTACTCTTCCTCCTCGCCCCCCTACTCGCACTCACACTTGCCTTAACCCTTTGAGCCCCCATGCCTCTCCCATACCCTGTCATTGATTTGAACCTTGGGATTCTATTTATTTTGGCCCTATCAAGCCTCGCTGTCTACTCCATTCTAGGCTCAGGCTGAGCATCAAATTCAAAATATGCCCTCATCGGGGCCCTCCGGGCCGTAGCCCAAACCATTTCGTATGAAGTTAGTCTAGGCCTGATCTTACTAAGTACTATTATTTTTACAGGAGGTTTTACCCTACAAACCTTCAACATTGCCCAAGAGAGCGTCTGAATATTACTCCCAGCTTGACCACTAGCCGCAATATGATATATTTCAACCCTTGCGGAGACAAACCGTGCACCTTTTGACCTTACTGAAGGCGAATCAGAGCTAGTATCTGGCTTCAATGTCGAATATGCAGGTGGCCCATTCGCCCTATTTTTCTTAGCCGAATATGCTAATATTCTGCTTATAAATACACTTTCCGCTACCCTCTTCCTAGGGGCCTCTCATTTTCCAATACTACCTGAACTTACCGCAGTAAACCTAATAACCAAAGCGGCCCTTCTATCTGTCTTATTTTTGTGAGTTCGAGCCTCTTACCCACGATTCCGCTACGATCAGCTCATACATCTAATTTGAAAAAATTTCCTCCCACTTACACTGGCCCTGGTTATCTGACACCTCGCCCTCCCCATTGCATTTGCTGGCTTGCCACCCCAGCTATAGATAAGAAGCCGTGCCTGAAGTAAAGGGCCACTTTGATAGAGTGACTTATGGGGGTTCAAATCCCCCCCGCTTCTTAGAAAAGGGGGACTCGAACCCCGCCTAAGGAGAGCAAAACTCCTGGTGCTCCCACTACACTATTTCCTAGTAAAGTCAGCTAATTCTAAGCTCTTGGTCCCATACCCCAAACACGAAGGTTAAAATCCCTCCTTTGCTAATGAACCCTTACATCTTAACCGCCCTGCTATTTGGTATTGGTTTAGGCACTACTACCACCTTCGCAAGCTCCCACTGACTACTCGCCTGAATGGGCCTGGAAATAAATACTCTTGCCATCATCCCTCTAATAGCTCAACACCATCACCCCCGGGCAGTTGAAGCAGCCACTAAATATTTCTTGATTCAAGCTGCCGGAGCAGCTATGCTACTCTTTGCCAGCACCACCAATGCTTGATTAACTGGACAATGAGACCTTTTACAGATTGCCCACCCTTTCCCAACAGCTCTTGTCACTTTAGCCCTCGCACTAAAAGTGGGACTTGCACCAGTACACTCGTGACTACCTGAAGTACTTCAAGGCCTCGACCTAACCACAGGACTTATTTTATCAACCTGACAAAAGCTTGCCCCATTTGCCTTGTTAGTCCAAACCCCTTGTGCCAACACCACCCTTTTAATCATCCTCGGACTCACCTCAACCATTGTAGGGGGCTGAGGGGGCCTCAACCAAACCCAGCTTCGCAAAATTCTTGCCTACTCCTCCATCGCACACCTCGGCTGAATAGTAATTGTGCTACAATTCTCCCCCTCCTTAACTATTTTAACACTACTTACATATTTTATTATAACATTTTCAGCATTTCTTATGTTTAAACTTAATAAAGCAACCAGCATTAATGCTCTAGCAACCTCGTGGACAAAAACCCCCGCCCTAACCGCCCTCGCACCCCTTTTATTATTATCCTTAGGAGGCCTCCCCCCACTCACAGGATTTATGCCAAAGTGACTTATTCTTCAAGAACTTGCTAAGCAAGACCTTGCCCCCGCCGCAACACTGGCAGCGATAACCGCCCTCCTTAGCCTATATTTTTATCTGCGGCTATCATACGCGATAGCACTAACTATTTCGCCCAATAACCTAACCGCAATCTCCCCATGACGCCTCCCCTCCTTACAACTAACACTGCCACTTGCTACCTCAGCCATAGCTACGCTGCTGCTTCTACCCCTAACACCCGCCGCAATAGCACTAATAACCCTTTAAGGGACTTAGGTTAAAACAAGACCAAGGGCCTTCAAAGCCCTAAGTGAGGGTGGAAGTCCCCCAGTCCCTGATAAGGCTTGCGGGACACTACCCCACATCTCCTGTATGCAAAACAGGTACTTTAATTAAGCTAAAGCCTTACTAGAAGGGCAGGCCTCGATCCTGCAAGATCTTAGTTAACAGCTAAGCGCTCAAACCAGCGAGCATCCATCTATATTTTCCCCGCCTGAACGGCGAGCGAAGGCGGGGAAAGTCCCGGCAGACGACTAACCTGCATCTTCAGATTTGCAATCTGATATGTATAACACCTCAAGACTTCTGGTAAGAAGAGGACTCAAACCTCTGTTTGTGGGGCTACAATCCATCGCTTAAAAACTCAGCCATCCTACCTGTGGCCATCACACGTTGATTTTTCTCCACTAATCACAAAGACATCGGCACCCTTTATCTAGTATTTGGTGCCTGAGCCGGTATAGTAGGCACAGCCCTCAGCCTACTCATTCGAGCAGAACTAAGCCAACCGGGCGCTCTCCTTGGAGACGACCAAATTTATAATGTAATCGTTACAGCACATGCCTTCGTAATGATTTTCTTTATAGTAATGCCAATTATAATTGGAGGTTTTGGAAACTGATTAATTCCCCTAATGATTGGAGCCCCAGATATAGCATTTCCTCGTATAAATAACATAAGTTTCTGACTTCTACCCCCTTCTTTCCTACTACTACTTGCCTCTTCTGGAGTAGAAGCGGGTGCCGGAACCGGGTGAACAGTGTACCCGCCCCTGTCTGGTAATTTAGCCCACGCAGGAGCATCAGTCGACCTGACAATCTTTTCACTTCACCTAGCAGGTATTTCCTCAATCCTCGGGGCAATCAATTTTATCACCACAATTATTAATATGAAGCCCCCAGCCATCTCTCAATACCAAACACCCCTGTTTGTGTGAGCCGTCTTAATTACCGCTGTTCTTCTCCTTCTCTCCCTACCAGTTCTTGCTGCCGGCATCACGATACTCCTTACCGACCGAAATCTTAATACCACCTTCTTTGACCCGGCAGGAGGAGGGGATCCAATCCTTTACCAGCACTTATTCTGGTTTTTTGGACACCCGGAAGTATATATTCTTATTCTGCCTGGCTTTGGTATGATTTCACACATCGTCGCCTATTACTCTGGCAAAAAAGAACCCTTTGGCTATATAGGCATAGTGTGAGCAATAATGGCTATTGGCCTCCTAGGCTTTATTGTATGAGCTCATCACATATTCACAGTTGGTATGGACGTAGACACGCGTGCTTATTTTACATCTGCCACAATAATCATCGCAATCCCAACCGGTGTTAAAGTATTTAGCTGACTTGCAACCCTACATGGAGGCTCTATTAAATGAGAGACACCCCTTTTATGGGCCCTTGGCTTTATTTTCCTGTTTACAGTAGGGGGGCTTACAGGCATTGTTCTGGCCAATTCATCTCTAGATATTGTACTCCACGATACCTATTATGTAGTAGCCCACTTCCACTACGTATTATCTATGGGGGCCGTATTTGCCATTGTCGCCGCCTTCGTGCACTGATTTCCACTATTCTCAGGCTACACGCTTCACAGCACTTGAACAAAAATCCACTTCGGTATTATGTTCTTAGGGGTAAACTTAACCTTCTTCCCACAACACTTCCTCGGATTAGCCGGGATGCCCCGACGATACTCCGACTACCCTGACGCCTATACCCTATGAAATACAGTCTCCTCAATCGGGTCACTTATCTCCCTAGTGGCTGTTATCATATTCTTATTTATTATTTGAGAAGCATTCGCCGCCAAACGTGAAGTTCTAGCAACAGATTTAACAACAACCAATGTAGAATGACTACATGGCTGCCCTCCCCCATACCACACATTCGAGGAGCCTGCCTTTGTACAAGTACAAGCAAACTAACGAGAAAGGGAGGAGTCGAACCCCCATAGGTCGGTTTCAAGCCGACCACATAACCGCTCTGCCACTTTCTTTATAAGACACTAGTAAAAGAGTACATTACACCGCCTTGTCAAGGCGGAAGTGTGGGTTAGACCCCCGCGTGTCTTGCTTTTAATGGCCCATCCGTCACAGCTTGGATTTCAAGATGCAGCTTCACCTGTTATAGAAGAACTTCTTCATTTTCACGACCATGCTTTAATAATCGTCTTCCTGATTAGCACACTAGTGCTTTATATTATTCTTGCTATAGTTACCACTAAATTAACGAACAAATATATTTTAGATTCACAAGAGATTGAAATTATCTGAACAATTCTCCCAGCTATCATTTTAATTCTGATTGCACTCCCCTCCCTTCGCATCCTCTATCTTATAGATGAAATTAACAACCCTTTATTAACAATTAAAGCCGTTGGCCACCAATGATACTGAAGCTATGAATATACTGACTACGAAGATCTTGGCTTTGACTCATATATAATCCCCACCCAAGACCTGACCCCAGGACAATTCCGCCTATTAGAAGCCGACCATCGCATGGTTATTCCAGTTGAGTCCCCCATCCGAGTTTTAGTTTCTGCAGACGATGTACTCCACTCGTGAGCAGTACCAGCCCTAGGAGTAAAAATGGACGCAGTCCCAGGCCGCCTTAACCAAACAGCCTTCATCGCATCCCGACCAGGCGTGTTCTACGGACAATGCTCTGAGATCTGCGGAGCAAATCACAGCTTTATACCTATTGTAGTGGAAGCAGTTCCCCTAGAACACTTTGAAAACTGATCATCTCGAATACTTGAAGACGCCTCGCTAGGAAGCTAAATAGGGTATAGCGTTAGCCTTTTAAGCTAAAGATTGGTGGCTCCCAACCACCCCTAACGACATGCCCCAACTCAACCCCGCACCTTGATTTGCTATTTTAGTCTTCTCGTGAATGGTCTTCCTGGCCATTATTCCCGCTAAAGTTACAGCCCACACCTTCCCAAACACCCCTACTCTGCAAAGCGCAGAAAAAGCCAAAACAGACCCCTGAACCTGACCATGACACTAAGCTTTTTTGACCAGTTTATAAGCCCCACTTATCTAGGGATCCCATTAATAGCCCTTGCCCTTACCCTACCCTGACTCCTTTACCCCACACCTACGACTCGATGATTAAATAACCGATTCCTCGCGCTTCAAGGTTGATTTATTAACCGTTTTACTCAACAGCTCCTTCTTCCCTTAAATATTGGTGGTCATAAGTGAGCTGCCCTCCTAACCTCATTAATGATCTTTTTAATTACCCTAAATATATTAGGACTTCTTCCCTACACTTTTACCCCTACTACCCAATTATCACTAAATTTAGGGCTTGCGGTACCTCTTTGATTAGCAACTGTCATTATTGGCATGCGAAACCAACCAACCCATGCCCTAGGACATCTCCTACCAGAAGGCACACCCGGCCCCCTTATCCCCGTGCTTATCATTATCGAAACAATTAGCCTCTTTATCCGCCCCCTTGCCCTAGGAGTACGACTAACAGCCAATTTAACAGCTGGTCACCTCTTAATTCAACTAATTGCTACAGGCGCCTTCGTACTTCTCCCCCTAATACCAACCGTGGCAATCATCACAACAACAGTACTGGTCCTCCTTACCCTATTAGAAGTTGCTGTAGCAATAATTCAAGCCTACGTCTTCGTTCTCCTACTAACACTATACCTACAAGAAAACGTCTAATGGCCCATCAAGCACACCCCTACCACATAGTTGACCCCAGCCCTTGACCCCTAACAGGGGCAATTGCTGCCCTACTGATAACATCAGGCCTCGCAACCTGATTTCATTTTCGCTCAACAACCTTAATAACCTTAGGAACAGCTCTACTACTTCTTACAATATATCAATGATGACGAGACATCGTACGAGAAGGTACATTCCAAGGACATCATACGCCCCCCGTACAAAAAGGTCTTCGATACGGAATAATTCTTTTCATTACCTCCGAAGTATTCTTTTTCCTAGGATTCTTCTGAGCCTTTTACCACGCAAGCCTCGCCCCCACTCCTGAGCTAGGGGGCTGCTGACCTCCTACGGGCATTACAGCTCTTGACCCATTTGAAGTACCCCTCCTTAATACAGCTGTCCTACTTGCCTCCGGGGTAACAGTCACCTGAGCCCACCACAGCATTATGGAAGGTGAACGAAAACAAACCATTCAATCGCTAGCCTTAACTATTCTTCTAGGCTTTTATTTTACATTTCTTCAAGGCCTGGAATACTATGAAGCCCCCTTTACAATTGCAGATGGCGTATACGGCTCTACCTTTTTCGTAGCCACTGGATTCCACGGACTACACGTTATTATAGGCTCCACATTTTTAGCTATTTGCCTCCTACGACAAATCCAATACCACTTTACATCCGAGCACCACTTCGGGTTCGAAGCAGCTGCCTGATACTGACATTTCGTAGACGTTGTGTGATTATTCCTATATATCTCTATCTACTGATGAGGCTCTTAATCTTTCTAGTATTAAAACTAGTATAAGTGACTTCCAATCACCCGGTCTTGGTTAAAATCCAAGGAAAGATAATGAACGTAGCAATAGCTGTAATTACCATCACTATTTTGCTTTCCGTAGTCCTAGCCATTGTATCCTTCTGGCTTCCCCAAATGACCCCCGACCACGAAAAGCTCTCCCCTTATGAATGTGGTTTCGACCCCCTAGGATCAGCCCGCCTACCATTTTCCCTCCGCTTCTTCCTAGTCGCCATTCTTTTCCTCCTTTTCGATTTAGAAATTGCCCTTCTCCTCCCGCTCCCCTGAGGGGACCAATTAACTTCCCCCTTACTGACACTCTTCTGAGCCGTCGCCGTGCTTATTCTTCTTACCCTTGGCTTAGTTTACGAGTGAATTCAAGGAGGATTGGAATGAGCCGAATAGCCAATTAGTTTAAGAAAAATATTTGATTTCGGCTCAAAAGCTTATGGTTAAAGTCCATAATTGTCTAATGACTCCCGCTCACTTCGCTTTCTCATCGGCCTTTACCCTAGGACTGACAGGCCTAGCATTCCATCGAACCCACCTCCTCTCCGCTCTTTTATGCTTAGAAGGGATGATGCTCTCTTTATTTATTGGACTTTCAATTTGAACCCTTCAACTAGGCTCCACAAGTTTCTCTGCGGCTCCTATGCTTCTATTAGCTTTTTCAGCTTGTGAGGCAAGCGCAGGGCTTGCCCTACTAGTAGCCACAGCTCGCACACATGGCTCAGATCGCCTTCAAACCTTAAACCTCTTACAATGCTAAAAATCCTAATTCCTACCCTAATGCTTCTTCCCACAGCCTGGCTTGCCCCTGCCAAGTGATTGTGACCTACTGCCCTTTCCCACAGCCTAATCATTGCATTGGCCAGCCTCACTTGACTAAAAAATACATCCGAAACAGGCTGATCTTGCCTCACACCCTTCATAGCCACAGATCCCCTCTCGACACCCCTCCTTGTCCTTACCTGCTGACTACTCCCTCTTATAATTTTGGCAAGCCAAAGCCACACAGCACTCGAACCTATTAACCGCCAACGAACGTACATTAGCCTATTAACATCTCTGCAAGTATTCCTTATTATAGCATTCGGTGCCACTGAACTCCTTATATTTTATGTTATATTTGAAGCTACTCTCATCCCCACACTAATTATTATTACTCGGTGGGGCAACCAGGCAGAACGCCTTAATGCAGGAGTATATTTTTTGTTTTATACCCTAGCAGGCTCTCTCCCATTACTAGTTGCCCTCTTGCTTCTTCAAAAGGATACAGGCTCCCTCTCCCTCTTGACCATCCAGTATGCTAGCTCTACCCCCCTTTCATCTTATGCTGACAAACTTTGATGAGCAGGCTGCCTAATTGCATTTTTAGTAAAAATACCCTTATATGGGGCACATCTCTGGCTACCAAAAGCACATGTAGAAGCCCCAGTTGCAGGCTCAATGATTTTAGCTGCAGTTCTTCTAAAACTAGGAGGCTACGGCATGATCCGAATAATAGTTATATTAGAACCTCTCACCAAGGAATTAAGCTATCCCTTTATTGTCCTCGCCCTCTGAGGTGTAATTATAACTGGCTCCACCTGCCTTCGCCAAACAGATCTTAAATCCCTCATCGCCTATTCATCCGTAAGCCACATGGGCCTAGTCGTTGGAGGTATTCTTATCCAAACACCTTGAGGCCTTGCCGGAGCCGTAATCCTTATAATTGCACACGGCCTAACATCCTCAGCCCTCTTCTGCTTAGCCAACACAAATTATGAACGTCTCCATAGCCGGACAATACTATTAGCCCGCGGATTACAGATAGTGCTTCCACTCATGGCAACATGATGATTTATTGCCAGCCTCGCAAACTTAGCCCTTCCCCCTCTGCCAAACCTCATGGGGGAACTTTTAATTATTACCTCATTATTTGGTTGATCATGATGAACCCTCGTACTCACAGGGGCAGGAACCCTTATTACCGCAAGCTATTCACTTTATATATTCCTCATGACCCAACGGGGTCCCCTCCCAGCACATATTATTAGCCTAAACCCCTCCTATACCCGGGAACACCTAGTTATAGCCCTTCACCTCCTCCCTCTGCTTCTACTTGTTTTAAAGCCCGAATTAGTATGAGGCTGAACCACCTGTAGATATAGTTTAACAAAAATATTAGATTGTGATTCTAAAGACAGAGGTTAAAATCCCCTTATCCACCGAGAGAGGCTCGCCAGCAACGAAGACTGCTAATCTCCGTGACCTTGGTTGGACCCCAGGGCTCACTCGGTCTGCTCCTAAAGGATAACAGCTCATCCATTGGTCTTAGGAACCAAAAACTCTTGGTGCAAATCCAAGTAGCAGCTATGCACTCCTCATCACTTATTATATCATCCAGCTTAGTCATTATCTTTTTACTATTAGCATATCCTATCTTTACGACCCTGGAGCCTCGCCCCCGAAACCCCGAATGAGCCGTCTCCCATGTTAAGACAGCGGTCGCCCTGGCCTTCTTCGTTAGCCTAATTCCCCTATTTCTCTTTCTTAACGAGGGCGCAGAAGCAATCATCACCTCATGAAATTGAATGAATACACTAACCTTCGACGTGAACATTAGCTTCAAATTTGATCACTATTCAGTTATCTTTGTCCCCATTGCCCTCTACGTCACTTGGTCTATTCTAGAGTTTGCATCATGATATATACACGCAGACCCTTATATGAACCGATTCTTTAAATACCTCCTAATTTTCCTTATTGCCATAATTGTTCTTGTTACAGCAAACAATCTGTTCCAACTTTTCATTGGTTGAGAGGGAGTAGGCATTATATCATTTCTACTCATTGGCTGATGATACGGACGAGCGGATGCCAACACAGCGGCCCTTCAGGCCGTTGTATATAATCGGGTCGGAGATATTGGATTGCTATTCACAATAGCATGACTAGCAACCAACGCTAACTCCTGAGAGTTACAACAGATTTTTGTAGCAACGAAAGATATAGATCTCACCCTACCACTACTAGGGCTGATCGTTGCCGCTACAGGCAAGTCGGCCCAATTTGGTCTTCACCCTTGACTCCCCTCTGCTATGGAGGGTCCTACGCCGGTATCTGCCCTACTGCATTCAAGCACCATAGTCGTTGCCGGTATTTTTCTCCTAGTACGAACAAGTCCCCTCCTGGAAAATAACCAAACTGCCCTCACCACCTGCCTATGCCTAGGTGCCCTGACGACGCTATTTACAGCCACCTGTGCCCTAACCCAAAATGATATCAAGAAGATCGTAGCATTCTCCACATCAAGTCAACTCGGCCTAATAATAGTTACTATTGGCTTGAATCAACCTCAACTAGCCTTCCTCCACATTTGCACCCATGCCTTCTTCAAGGCAATACTATTCCTCTGTTCTGGCTCAATTATTCACAGCCTCAACGACGAACAAGATATCCGAAAAATAGGAGGCATACATCACCTTGCCCCCTTTACATCCTCCTGCCTCACTATTGGTAGCTTAGCCCTCACAGGCACCCCCTTCCTGGCAGGATTCTTCTCCAAAGATGCCATTATTGAGGCACTAAACACATCCCACCTAAACGCCTGAGCCCTAGTCCTAACCCTTCTAGCCACCTCATTCACAGCCATCTACAGTCTCCGCGTAGTGTTTTTTGTCTCAATGGGCCACCCACGGTTTAACGCTATTTCCCCCATCAATGAAAATAACCCGGCAGTTATTAACCCCTTAAAGCGACTTGCATGAGGAAGCATTGTCGCTGGCCTCCTAATTATCTCAAGCATTACCCCCCTTAAGACCCCTGTGATATCTATACCCCCATTGCTTAAATTAGCTGCCCTCGTGGTTACAATTATGGGATTACTTATTGCCCTCGAACTAGCAACACTCACCAATAAACAGTACAAAGTTACCCCTAATCTAATTACCCACCACTTCTCCAACATGTTAGGCTTTTTCCCATCGATTATTCACCGATTTACCCCGAAACTAAATCTAGTTTTAGGACAGACACTTGCCAGCCAACTGATTGACCAAACTTGACTAGAGAAAGTCGGTCCCAAAGCAATCTCTTCATCAAATATTCCCCTAATTACAACAACAAGCAATACCCAACAAGGAATAATTAAGACATACCTCACCCTATTCCTTCTCACCCTGACCCTTGCTGTCCTATTATTTACTCGTTAAACTGCCCGAAGGGTCCCCCGACTTAGTCCTCGAGTTAACTCCAACACAACAAACAAGGTAAGAAGCAGAACCCACGCACTAAGTACTAACATCCCTCCCCCTAATGAGTACATTAGCGCAACCCCTCCAATGTCACCTCGCAAGACAGAGAGCTCACTAAGCTCATCAGCCGGCACCCATGAGGACTCATATCACCCCCCTCAGAATACACTAGAAGCCACCCCTACCCCTACTAAGTATATCAACATGTCGCCTACAACAGGACCACTTACCCAGCTTTCCGGGTAAGGCTCAGCGGCAAGTGCCGCCGAATACGCAAACACAACTAGTATGCCACCCAAATAAATCAGAAACAGCACCAGCGATAGAAAAGGTCCCCCATGACCAACTAATACTCCACACCCCATGCCCGCCACAACTACTAACCCTAAGGCAGCAAAGTAAGGAGAAGGGTTAGAAGCAACTGCAACCAACCCTAGAACTAACCCAATTAAAAATAAAGACATAATGTAAGTCATAATTCCTGCCAGGACTTTAACCAGAACTAATGGCTTGAAAAACCACCGTTGTTATTCAACTACAAGAACCCACTAATGGCAAGTCTACGAAAGACACACCCTCTCCTCAAAATCGCAAACAATGCCCTAGTTGACCTACCCGCCCCCTCAAATATTTCAGTGTGATGAAACTTCGGCTCTCTCTTAGGACTCTGCTTGATTATTCAAATCCTCACAGGACTATTTTTAGCCATACACTACACCTCTGATATTGCCACAGCTTTTTCTTCCGTTGCTCATATTTGCCGAGACGTAAATTACGGGTGATTCATCCGAAATCTTCACGCCAACGGTGCATCCTTCTTCTTTGTGTGCATCTATGCCCACATTGGCCGCGGACTTTACTACGGCTCATACCTCTATAAAGAAACATGAAACGTCGGAGTAGTCCTATTACTTCTAGTTATAATAACTGCTTTCGTCGGTTATGTACTACCCTGAGGCCAAATGTCCTTTTGAGGTGCCACCGTTATCACCAATCTGCTCTCTGCAGTACCCTACGTAGGTAACGCCCTTGTTCAATGAATTTGAGGTGGATTCTCAGTAGACAATGCAACCCTCACCCGATTCTTTGCCTTCCACTTTTTATTTCCCTTTGTAATTGCAGGCGCAACCATGGTCCACCTCCTTTTCCTTCATCAAACAGGGTCAAATAACCCCCTCGGTCTAAATTCAGATGCCGACAAAATAAGCTTCCACCCCTACTTCTCATACAAAGACTTGTTAGGCTTCGCAGTACTTGTCATTGCCCTTACATGTCTAGCTTTATTCTCACCCAACCTGTTAGGAGACCCAGACAACTTCACCCCCGCCAATCCACTAGTCACTCCTCCCCACATTAAGCCAGAGTGATATTTCCTGTTCGCATATGCAATCCTACGCTCCATTCCCAATAAACTAGGGGGAGTCTTAGCCCTCCTAGCTTCAATCCTCATTCTGATACTCGTACCATTTCTACACACATCTAAACAACGAAGCCTCACTTTCCGACCACTTACACAATTCTTGTTTTGAACCCTGATCGCAGACGTTATTATTCTCACCTGAATCGGGGGAATACCTGTATCACACCCGTTCGTTATTATCGGACAAATCGCATCCTTTTTATACTTTTTCCTCTTCCTAGTCCTTACACCACTAGCAGGCTATGCAGAGGACAAAGCACTTGAATGAGCATGCACTAGTAGCTCAGCGTCAGAGCCCTGGTCTTGTAAACCAGATGTCGGAGGTTAAAGTCCTCCCTACTGCTCAAAGAAAGGAGATTTTAACTCCCACCCCTGGCTCCCAAAGCCAAGATTCTTAGTTAAACTATTCTTTGTAGTATATGTACAATAATTTTAAATACATATATGTATTATCAACATTAATTTATATTAACCATATCATATAGCATTCAAGTACATCTATGTTTTATCACCATATCTAGGGTTTAACCATTCAAGTATTATACGACACGAATATTTTACATAAAGCAAAATAATAAAACTAACAAACGCTTATAAATACCAGGCGAAACTTAAGACCTAACACAAACACTCATAAGTCAAGTTATACCTTTACTCAAAATTCCGTCAAACTCAAATATTTAATGTAGTAAGAGCCGACCAACAAGTCCATTTCTTAATGCCAACGGTTATTGAAGGTGAGGGACAAAAATTGTGGGGGTTTCACACAGTGATTTATTCCTGGCATTTGGTTCCTATTTCAGGGCCACATATTGTAAACCTCCCCATAAACTTCATCCTAAGGGGCATAAGTTAATGGTGGAAAACAATAGCGGGAGCGGCCACCATGCCGAGCGTTCTTTCCATCGGGCATATAGTTCTTTTTTTTTTCTTTCCTTTTCAATAGACATTTCACAGTGCAGGCGATCTAATTGATAAGGTGGGAATCATCTTAGGAAGCAGGGAAATAGTATGAGTGGTGAAAGGTCTTTACAAAAGAATTACATATAAGAATATCAAGGACATAAAGTAGTGAAATTTAGTCGGAAGATATCTATATTACCYYYTTWTGGYTYYAAAAGTTTTTATTTACATTATTATAAGTTTTA